ATTTTTCGGACTGAGAAAGTGGAACTGCTTGACGTTGCATATTAGAACTCATTAAAGCTCGATTTGCATCGTTGTGCTCGATAAAAGGAATGAGGGAAGCTCCAACAGAAAAATATTGGAAGGGAAAAATACTTCGAAGATGAACCTGCTCCCACGCAATGGTCAGGAATTCTTGACGGTATCGAGCCGGAACAACTTGTTCTTCCGGAATACCTTGATTCAAGGCCAAGGAATTTCCTGTAGATACCATAAAGTATTCATCCCTACTTGGTGATAAAAAAAGCATCTGTACCCCTGTTGATCTCTCAGAAATTTTATAAAAAGGACTTTCTAGAGACCCCAAAAGACCGATTCTTGCATGAATTGCTAAGGATCCAATAAGTCCAACATTAATTCCTTCAGACGTGTCAATTGGGCAAATCCGGCCGTAGTGACTAGGGTGGATATCTCGTATCCGAAAACTAGCCGTTCGTCCCGTCAATCCTCCAGGGCCCAAATAACTCAATTTTCGTCCATGAACTATTTGTGTCAATGGATTAGTTCGATCCAAAACTTGAGATAATGGGTGTAATCCAAAAAACGAGTCATAAGTCGTTGTTAATGAAGTTGAAGTGACCAAATTTTGAGGGGTCGGTATTAATTTATGCCAAATTGCGCCACATATAGTTCCTCGAACCACATTTTCTAAACGAGCCAGAGCCACTCCAAATTGATCTTGTAAGAGATCTGCTACAGAGCGAATACGTTTATTTTTCAAATGATTCATATCATCAAGTGTGCCCACTCCAAATTTCATTCCAATCAAATGATCCGTAGCTACCAATATATCGCGCGGTAACAAAAACGTATTTTTTTGGGGTATATCAAGATTCAGTCGACGGTTCATATTTCGTCGACCAATCCTTCCTAATTCGCATTTTTGTTGAAAGAATTTTTTTTGTAATTCTTTATATAAAGATTCCGAAAATACCGAGTCCCCCCCTACACAAGCAAATTGTTGATAAAACGCCAAAATGGCATTTTCCTTTGACCCCAAAAATTTTTTATCTTTATCATTCAAGAAAGATAATAAAATTTCCGGGTAGCAAACATTATCCAGAATTTCTTTTAGATTCGAACCCATAGCTGATGATAAAACTAGAATAGATATTTTCTGTTTCCGACTCACACGAGCCCATATCCTTGCTTTTCTATCAATCTCTAATTCTGATCTTCCTCCCCAATCTGATATTATGGTGCCGGTATAGACCGAAATTCCGGTATGGTCCAATTCTGACCGGTAATAAATACCGGGGCTTTGCAATATTTGATTGATAACAATTCTGTATATTCCATTTACTATAAAAGTGCCCAGGGAGTTCATTAGAGGAATATTTCCAATCAAAATTTTTTGTTCTTGCATTTCCCTGCCGGCTTTCATAATTAATCCTGCAGATACGTATAATTCAGAAGAATATGTAAGTGATTTATACACAGCATCCTTTTCTTTTATCACGGGTTCTACCAATTGATATGTTTCTACAAATAATTGAAATTCAATTTCTTGATCTGGATCTTCAATTTTTGGAAACTTATAAAGCTCTTCCGGTAAGCCCTGATCAATGAACCTACAAAATCCTTCAAATTGTATCTGATTAAACCCGGGTATTGTAGACATCAGCTCATTTCCTTCTCGTAACATTTAAACCCAATTCCTCATTTGTTTAAAAAAACCAGTCTTGGATCATTATTTATTGAAAAATAGCGATCAACCTAGCTTGGATGGAATTTATTACTAAATTTATATTTACTAAATAACATAAAATTTTACACATACATTCGATATATATGGAATATAGGAAATACATATGAACGAAGGCAGAAATAAAATTTGCACCATATACAAGATACAAGAAGTGGATAAAACAGTCTTTTTAAAAGAATTAATGCTATTTAATTAGATTTCTTTAATTCTCTACCATTATTATGATATTACTCCGATTTTTTTGGATACTAAATAAAACACAGGATTTGATCCCTTCACCGAGATCAGAATAATCAGCAACAATATATAATTTTAGTACTATTTCGTAGAATTCATAATATACGCTTTATAGCTTAGTAAATTAAATACGTGTCCTAATTTTTGTTATGGTTCCTGGGTTTACATATATGCACAATTGTTGTTATAATTGAAATTGAGAAAATGAAAATAGAAAAAATATTTTAGTGAAAATACACACTAATAATTATTAGTTACCATTTGACATTTTCTTATGTCATTAGGAAAACATGATTTGAAGTCAGAATGTAAGACTCGTTCATGAATTCTAAAATAGTTAATGGTTCCAATTTCTTATAACTTTTGTAACCGAGAGATTTGGTATGGATAAAAAAAATCTTTTTTTTAGGAATTTGATTCAAAACACAAATAAATAAAATAAAAAAAGGCCATTAATCCACCCCCAAAAGGTAATTTATCTATATAGAAGTTTGGCGGCATGGCCGAGTGGTAAGGCGGAGGACTGCAAATCCTTTATTCCCCAGTTCAAATCCGGGTGTCGCCTGATCAAAAAAATGCAACTAGAACTATCCTAATCTCTTAGGATCTTTTGATACGTACTTGATTCTAACTATCTAGTGGGCTGTCAATCTTTGTATCTAGAAAATAGTAAGTAGTGGTGTAAAAAAGTCTCGATTCCTTTACACCCCTATTGGAGGCAATTTGGTCCGAGGTAATATCTTAACTAATTATTATTGTTGATTAAGAAATAGTCCGAAATTTTTTTTGACTCTGTACCATCGATTTCACTATTATTAGTAAACAATAATCGAATAATTCGTTCGTATTTAAAGAAATAGGGGACAAAATTCACATGGATATTCTAAGTCTCGCTTGGGCTGCTTTAATGGTAGTCTTTACGTTTTCTCTTTCACTTGTAGTATGGGGAAGAAGTGGACTCTAGAAATACTACTTAACTTAGCTAATGCTAATTGAGTTTTTAGTCGCAGAATCAACCCTTCTAAATTAAAAATAAATTATTTTTTAGATCATTTCGTAAAGTTTTTTTTAAGATTAAGATACTAATATTTATTTTTAAAAATGTTCATGTTATGCTTATTTTTTGAAAAAAATACGAAAAATCTAATACTAATAATAATAAATAGTATGGTAGAAAGAAATCTTTCTTTCTACCATAGTGCTATTATATTAAATAGAATAAACGACTTATAATTATAGCCTTTTTTTTCAGTTAAGAAACGAAATTGGAATACCTTTTTTCCATCTTTCAATCATTGCTAAAGAATGAAGAAGTCAAGTTTCAATCAAACTAATTTTTTTGGCTGACCGTTTTTACATAAATGATAAGTAGAAAAGCAGTCGGAACTAGAATGAAGAGCGCAGTAGCAATAAATGCAAGAATATTTACTTCCATAATTTCATTGTTTTTTTATTTTAGTTAGCAATAATTCGGGATTTAATCCCATAGAGATGATAAAACTGTCACCTGTAAATTCAATGGAATTTCTTCTATTTTGATGATATTGATTAATATCATTAATAACAATATATGAACTATCATATCATTTCGTCGTCGCAAATTGGAAGAGTATAACATAGGAGAATCTTTTATCCATACTTAATAACAAAAATGATCTAATCAAGATATCATTCTTTTTTACCATATTTACCATAAACTCCAGTTTTCCTTGTTTGTCCAATAAATTATCTAACTAAGTCTCATCTCCCCGCTTTTCTCTTTATTTTACACTTCCCCCCCAAAAAAAAACCAAAAATAGATAAAAAACGGACATTATTATTATTTTTTTTATTTTCAATATGTGCTCTTTTGTTGATAGAACTTAAAGTCTAGCCTAAAAAAAGAATTACATTACTACGGGGTATCCTTGTTTTATCTTTTATTGGATCCGTCGGGACTGACGGGGCTCGAACCCGCAGCTTCCGCCTTGACAGGGCGGTGCTCTAACCAATTGAACTACAATCCCAAGCAACTAAGGTATATTGATTTTGACTTCGAGTTGTTGTAACAAAGAAGGGAGTTATAAGTGCTATAACAAAAGAACAAGGGGTTTTATTTTTTTATTAAAATTATCCTATAGTATGAATATAGAGCAAACAAATGAAAAACAGAAAGATTGACTTTTTTATTACGCGTATCGAGAGGATAAATTAAATAGTTTCCTCTCATAGTACGTTAGATATTTTTTGGGCCGAGCTGGATTTGAACCAGCGTAGACATATTGCCAACGAATTTACAGTCCGTCCCCATTAACCGCTCGGGCATCGACCCAGGAAGAATCTTAGATTTATTGATTAGGCATCCATGATCAACTTCCTTTTTTAGTACCCTACCCCCAGGGGAAATCGAATCCCCGCTGCCTCCTTGAAAGAGAGATGTCCTGAACCGCTAGACGATGGGGGCATACGTACCCAACTGCTATCATACTATATTCATAGTATGAACAGTTTTTGAAATTGTCAATAGAATTGAATATATTTTATTCTTAGATTTTAGATTCAAGGGGGCTTTCCGTCTTATATGATTACATCCCATTTTTTGACTTCATTCAAATCATTCCATATTCAAAGAATCCATTCGAATTTTATTTTTTATTATTTTTTATTTATAAGATAAAATTAACTTAGAATAGGAAATCAAAAGAATAGGTAATTCAAAGGATCCGTTCAAGACGTGCTTTAGCTACAAAAAATTTAAGTTAAACAATCGCACTTAGAAATGAGCCCCTAGCTGCTATAAGTCGACTTAGACTTATCTAAATATACATATATACAAAATGACTGAGCTAAGAATTAACTTTTAATTGAACTATCGAATATTTATTATACATATATATACATATTATATAATAATAAATAATGGCCCCTTTAACTCAGTGGTAGAGTAACGCCATGGTAAGGCGTAAGTCATCGGTTCAAATCCGATAAGGGGCTTTTTATTTTGAGTTTGTTCATAAGAAAAAATCCAGCAGATTTGAAC